TAAAGATCCATACCAATCCTCAGAAGAATTCAATTTCTGATGAAAAAAGGTTGTCGATGGAGTTAACCATTTCGATAAGAGATCCAAATCTATTATTCCTCCATTAAAAGAAATTCCTATTGATCCAATGAACAAAGTAAATAGTACTAATACAAGGAGAGGAAATAACATAGTATTGCTCGATTCGTGAGGATACATATAAGTGTACTTATTTCTAAAGTAAGTACTAAAGTCTCGTATCTTACTTCTTACGTTCTTGTCAATTTTAGATATATCTTTTGTATCTTTTGAAAAAAAGAAATTCCTATTGACTTTATTAAGTGTCCCTTTTCCCCATAGAGATATTGAATAAAACGAGCTATCTTTTGTACTACTAATACTACTATAATCTTGAAAATGAATGCGCAAATACCCATCAAAGGTAAGTAAGTACATCCTAAACATATAAAATGCGGTTAATCCTGTTGTGAACCAAGCTATTAGTGCGAAAATTGGTGAGTACAACCAACTATCGTGAAGAATTTCATCTTTGGACCAAAAACAAGCAAGAGGCGGAATACCACAAAGAGAAAGTGTACCTAAAAAAAAAGTAGTTTTTGTAATTGGAACATATTTTGTTAAACCTCCCATAAGAACCATATTCTGACTTTTCTCTGGTGAATATCCAACAATAGGTTCCATTGAATGAATAATGGATCCGGATCCCAAAAACAATAAAGCTTTAGAATAGGCATGGGTGATCAAATGAAATAAAGCAGCTCGATAAGAACCTATACCTAGAGCTAACATAATATAACCCAATTGAGACATTGTAGAATAAGCTAAACTTCTTTTAATGTCTCTTTGGGCAAGAGCTAAAGTAGCTCCTAAAAGTACTGTTATTATACCTACTAAACAAATGAGATTCATTATGTAAGGTATAACTATGAAAAGAGGAAGAAGCCGAGCTACAAGAAAGATTCCTGCTGCTACCATAGTAGCAGCGTGTATAAGAGCCGAAATAGGAGTGGGTCCTTCCATGGCATCAGGTAACCATATGTGAAGGGGGAATTGTGCGGATTTAGCAACTGCACCAACAAATAATAAAAAGGCACATAAAGTAGCAAATAAAGAATTGACCCCATTATTATGGATCAAGATATTCACTATTTGGAACAAATCCCGAAATTCGAAACTACCAGTTATCCAATAGAATCCTAAGATTCCTAATAATAAACCAAAATCTCCTATACGATTAGTTACAAAAGCTTTTTGACAAGCACTTGCTGCAACGGGTCGTGTGAACCAAAAGCCTATCAATAAATACGAACACATTCCCACTAGTTCCCAAAAAATATAAATTTGTATCAAATTGGAACTAGTAACTAATCCTAACATTGAAGCATTGGAAAAACTCATATAAGCAAAAAATCTCAAATATCCTTGATCGTGAGACATATAATTGTCACTATAAATAAAAACCATGATTCCAACGGTAGTAATTAGTATTGACATAATAGAAGTAAGTGGATCGATCAAGTGTCCGAACTCTAATAAAAAATCATTATTGATGGTCCAAGACCATAAATATTGATAGGTCAAACTTCCATTTATTTGCTGAATAGACAGATTGGCCGAAAACCATATAGCTATACTTAGTAGTAAAACACTTAGGAAAGCCCACATACGACGAAGATCTTTTGTTGCTGTCGGAATAAGTAGAAGTCCAAATCCTATTGACATAGTAACTGGGAGCGGAAAAAGGGGTATTATCCATGCATATTTATATATATATTCCATAAGAAAACAAATTTTTCTTTTTTTCTCTTATAATTGTTTCCAATTCACCAATTCTGATCTCTTTCGAAAAGAACAAAACAATAAGAAAAAAATATGAAAAAGATCAAATACAAAAATACACAATATTGGAATTATGACTTTTTTTTTATCAAATATTTTAAAGAAAAGTTGCAATTGGTTGGTCAAATATCAAAGAATTAATCAAGTTTATTGTTTAGTTATTAATTAACTTAAAAATATAGAAAAGAAAGAGATTTTTTATTACTATTCTGAATATTAAATATGAATATTTGCAATATTTTATAATTGTATATATGACTCTAATATTATATCTTATATTCTATGAATATTATTATTATTAATTAATATTATATCTTAATATTCATATTCTATTTATATTACTTTATTTACTTTAATTTTGTATATTCTTTTTGTATATATTCCTTTAGAAAACAATAAATCTAAAATACGTATATGATTATTACATTATGCAAATATCAGAATGAAGATAGAAAATAGAAATCTATTTGTCTATTAAAATAGAATCGTTTTAGAATATTTTTCTTTTCTTTTATTATTTTTTTCTATTTTTATGTTATGATATTATTGAGGGGATTTCAAAATTTATGGAATGAAGTATTAAGTATAGATAATGACTAATAAAGAGTAATTTCTTTTGAACAATATATGTCTTTCACATACAACGATAAAAAGGAGTTACCTACCTTTTGAATGGCAGTTCCAAAAAAACGTACTTCTATGTCAAAAAAGCATATTCGTAGAAATCTTTGGAAAAAAAAGGGATCTTTAGAGGCAGTAAAAGCTTTTTCTTTAGCTAAATCTGTTTCCACCGGACAGTCAAAAAGTTTTTTTGTGCGACAAAAAAAAGTCTTGGAAAAATCTTAATTGACATGTTTCAAAGAACTTCCAAATTTCCATTTTTGAATTGTAAGACAAATGATTCAATTTTACTAAATTGTATTTGTATTTTACTTCTCATATTAGTTAGAGCTAGGTAATATGAAAAATAAGAATTTTTCTGTCTACTTGATTCAAAGTACTCAGTATTGTGTATTTTATTTTTTCTCATTTTTTTAGATTTTTTCTAGTCTTTATATATTTCTATTATATGAATATTAGATTCTATTTTAGTTATTTTCTTCTTTTTCTTTTTTATGTTCTATTTTATTCTATTTATTTCAATTTCTATTGATTGATATTGAATTCGTGAGATTGAATTCGTGAGATGGTTTTTTCTTTCCTATGAATTGTGCTTTTCAAAATAGAAAAGCACAATTACGATAGACAAGGAAGAATCTGAATATTTCATTCTACTTTATACTAAGGTGTTGGATCTCAAAATCGTTAGAAAAAGATTATGAATTTTATACCCCGACTGAGAACGAAACTATTGAGTTCTGACTCTTCTGGATAAACAAGAGCTAGGTTTCTAGTTTCTAGTACGGAAAAGTTGATTATTCAAACTGAACTTACGAAGATACTAATTAAGTATTATTGATATTTTCTTTATATTTAACATTTCCAGATGAATGGAAATGCATCTTTCTTCATTGTTTCCTAAACTCTATTGAATATCGACAATTCAACATGAATTTCCTATTATATATATTATTATTTATTATTTAAGGTAAGCCGCCATGGTGAAATTGGTAGACACGCTGCTCTTAGGAAGCAGTGCTAGAGCATCTCGGTTCGAGTCCGAGTGGCGGCATAAAGAATTCTTCATATTAATAATATAGACACAATAGATTCTATTTAATCCCCTCCCCGATTTCAATTATTTAAAAGGGACTCTTCTTTATGATATTTGCAACCTTAGAACATATATTAAATCATATTTCCTTTTCGATCATCTCAATTGTGATTCTGATTCATTTGATGAACTTATTAGTCTACGAAATCGAAGGATTACATAATTCGTCAGAAAAAGGGATGATAGCTACTTTTTTCTCTATAACAGGGTTTTTAGTTATTCGTTGGATTTCTTCGGGACATTTTCCCTTAAGTAATTTATACGAATCATTAATCTTCCTTTCATGGAGTTTATCCATTATTCATATGATTCCGTATCTTGGGAATCATAAAAATGATTTAAGCGCAATAACTGCACCAAGTGCCATTTTTACCCAAGGTTTCGCCACGTCAGGTCTTTCAACTGAAATGCATCAACCCGCAATATTAGTACCTGCTCTACAATCTCAGTGGTTAATGATGCATGTCAGTATGATGCTATTGAGCTATGCAGCTCTTTTATGCGGATCGTTATTATCAGTTGCTCTTATAGTGATTACATTTCAAAAAAGAATCGATTCTTTTTTGAAAAACAAGAATTTTTTCAGTTTAAGGAAGTCGTTTTTCTTTGGTGATATGGAATATTTGAACCAAAAAGGAAGTGTATTAAAAAATACTTCTTTCTTCTCATTTCAAAATTTTTACAAATATCAATTAATTCAGCGTTTGGATTATTGGAGTTATCGTGTCATTAGTTTAGGGTTTACCTTTTTAACCATAGGCATTCTTTCTGGAGCAGTATGGGCTAATGAAGCATGGGGTTCTTATTGGAATTGGGACCCTAAGGAAACTTGGGCATTTATTACTTGGACCATATTTGCAATTTATTTACATACTAGAACAAATCCAAAATTGCAAGATCAAGGGACAAATTCGGCATTTGTAGCTTCTATAGGATTTCTCCTAATTTGGATATGCTATTTTGGGATCAATCTATTAGGAATCGGGTTCCATAGTTATGGTTCATTCCAATGAATATCTAATTGAATAAAAGAAAATACATGAAGAATACATAAAAAAATCGTCTGATACACAATGCAATGAAAATTTGTGCGAGTTTTTGAGAACCGTTTAAATAGAGGAATTATTCAAATGGTTCTCAAAAACTTTAGATGTATCTCATTACAATTCTAATTCACCCTTCCCTTTTTTTTCATTGTACAACGAAGAATCGTGAAAATATGAAAGTCAAAGAATTCTAAGACTTTCTTTCCAATTAATGAAATTTATTTCATTTAGTATTGAATCTAAAAAAAAAGAATTAGTATTTAGTATCTATAAAAATAATTAGATAATAGAACTTGTACCTTGTCAACCGATAACGGGAGAACGAAATCAGGATAAAAACCAATACCTATTACAGGTAGAAAGATACAGATCAAAACAAATAGTTCTCGTGGTCCAGAATCAAAAAAATCTGAGTTTGGAATATTGAATAGTTTGTATCCATAGAAAATCTGACGTAACATAGATAATAAATAAATAGGAGTTAATATCATTCCAATTGCCATTACAAAAGTAATTAACATTTTTGGCATGAAAAGATATTTTGGGCTGGTAATTATTCCAAAAAATACTAAAAATTCTGCAACAAAACCACTCATTCCTGGTAATGCAAGAGAAGCCATCGAGAAACTACTAAACATGGTAAAGATTTTTGGCATTGGGATAGATATCCCCCCCATCTCTTCCAGATAAACAAAACGTATTCTATCACAACTTGTTCCTGCTAAGAAAAAAAGTGCAGCACCAATCAATCCATGAGAGAGTATTTGTAAAATGGCTCCATTAAGTCCCATGCCAGTTATAGAACCAATTCCTATAATTATGAAACCCATGTGAGATACGGAAGAATAGGCAATACGTTTTTTTAAATTGCGTTGACCGAGAGAAGTTGAAGCTGCATAAATGATTTGTATTATTCCTACTATCACCAACCAGGGAGATAATCTAGAATGAGCGTGAGCTAATAATTCCATATTGATCCGAATCAATCCATATGCTCCCATCTTTAATAATATTCCAGCTAAAAGCATACATGTACTGTAATGTGCTTCCCCGTGGGTATCTGGTAACCATGTATGTAGGGGTATCATCGGTGATTTGACAGCATAAGCAATAAGAAAACCAAAATAGAGTATTATTTCCAATGCTGCAGGATACGATTGATTAGCTAATTTTTCTAAATCTAATGTTGGTTCATTGGAACCATATAAACCCATACCTAGAACTCCTATTAAGAGAAAAATGGAACCTCCGGCAGTGCACAAAATAAATTTTGTAGCCGAGTACAGGCGTTTTTTTCCTCCCCACATGGATAAAAGTAAGTAAACAGGAATTAATTCTAATTCCCACATGATGAAAAAAAGTAAAAGGTCTTGAGAAGAAAATGATCCTATTTGGCCACTATACATTGCTAACATCAAGAAATAGAAGAATCGCGGATTTCGAGTAACTGGCCAAGCTGCTAAAGTAGCTAAAGTAGTGATAAATCCTGTCAGTAAAATGGGTCCTATGGAAAGTCCATCGATTCCCAGTCTCCAGTGAAAATCAAAAAGATTGATCCATCTATAATCCTCCTTCAATTGGATTAATGGATCGTCCAATTGGAAATGATAACAAAATACATAGGTCATTAGAAGGAGCTCTAGGATACATATACATAGAGTATACCACCTATACACCTTATTTCCCCTATGAGGGAAAAAGACAATTGAAGAACCCGCGAATATGGGCAAAACAAGAAGTATTGTTAACCAAGGAAAATAACTCGTGATAAAGACAAGATAAAATTAGACCAGAAAAGTCCGTACTCGAGAAAAGAAAATAGATTATTCTTCTCCCGAGCACGGGGTTTTGTCGGTAAAGAGGAATCAAATGATTCAAGTGGAGTTTTTTGTCACATATCAATAAGAAAGACCCATGCTGCGAGTTGTTTCATGCCATAAATAAACACGGACACTCAAAAAATCCGTTGGACAAGCGGATTCACATCTTTTACAACCTACACAATCCTCGGTTCTTGGCGCAGAAGCAATTTGCTTAGCTTTACATCCGTCCCAAGGTATCATTTCCAATACATCCGTGGGGCAAGCTCGAACACATTGGGTACATCCTATACATGTATCATAAATCTTTACTGAATGTGACATTGGGTCTATAAATTCCAGTTTTGAACACAAAAGATTTTCGATCTGGTAAAATAAGATAAGAAAATGAAATAAATATAAATAATATATTTTCTATTGTAGACACCAGACGAATCAATGATTTATCAAAATTTGAAGAATCAATAGATTTTCTAATCTGTTTATGAGAAAGGGCCAAGATACTTTGATTTACATTTAAATAATCATGAAATATGAGTTTACGAATTCAATTCATGTGAATTTTACTATACTTTCTATATGTATATGAATCTATATAGATTCATATACATCATATACATATAGAAAGTACAGTATATAGAAATCTAATTCTATTAAGGATATTATGATATATTATATATCAGATGAATACGTTTGTTATTAGGTTAGTTATAGAATAAGTTCGTAACTCTAAATCATAAATCTATATGAAAAAAGAGAATAAAGAAAAATAAAAATATTCTATTATCTTATTATTCTAATTCTATTAGATTCTATTTAGAATATTATATCTAAAAGTCTTATGTTTTGATTTCTATGTGAAAATAGAAGAATTCTAACTAATTATTCAGCAAATTCGATTGATTGATACGAATTGATTTTCTGTTACGATGGATCGACGAAACAATAGCTAGCCCAATAGCTGCTTCAGCAGCCGCAATAGCTATAACAAAGATTGAGAAAATTTCTCCTTTTAATTGCCGACTATCAAATATATCGGAAAATGTGACAAGATTTATATTCACCGAATTCAGTATAAGCTCAAGACACATAAGTGCTCTAACCATGCTTCGGCTTGTGATCAGTCCATAGATACCGATAGAAAATAAATAAACACTTAGAAAAAGTACATGCTCTAACATCATTGATAAATCCCTCATCTATCTCGATTTATTTCAATATGAACAAAAATGAAACCGATTCAGTTGACTAGACTAGAAGAATTACATAACAAAAGAAGATATTCACAGTAGATTGAAACAAAATAGATTAAATCCATTTTCATTCTTTAATTTTAAAAAAGGAATATTATATTAGAATTCTATTATTGACGAGCCATAGTAATTGCACCTATCAAAGAAACTAAAAGAATTATAGAAATGAGTTCAAAAGGAAGATAAAAATCTGTGGATAAATGAATCCCAATTTGTTGAACGTTACTTATTAAGTCCTGTTCTATAATCTGATTTGATCTTGTAGTCCTAAAAATTCCGGACCATGACGTATCTGGGATAGTAGTCATTAATGAAAAAAAAATACTTGTACAAACCAGTGAAGTGATCCTATCTCCAAAGGTCCATAAATAGGAATCATTGGAATATTCTGAACCGTTCATGAACATCACAGCAAATATGATTAATACATTTATGGCTCCCACATAAATAAGGAACTGTGCGGCAGCTACAAAATAGGAATTCAATGAAATATAGAATAAGGATATACAAACAAGAACCAATCCCAATGAAAAGGCAGAATCAATGGGATTGGTAAGTAATACTACTCCCAGACCTCCTAATATAAGAACTGATCCCAGAAATACTACAAGAATATCATGTATTGGTCCAGGTAAATCCATTATAAAATAAAAGATAAATAAATAAGTTGAAATATTTCATGACCTTACTAAGGGTCCAGGAAAGGAACTCTTTTTTTATATGATACCTTACTAATTGAATGAAAAAAATTAGATAGATAAAATAAAGTTATTTGGCTAATACTACTTTATTCCAAACCAAATCTTAGTAATTAGAGTAATTAGTAATTGGTAACCGTTCTTGAACTAAGCAAGGGTTTTTTTATTTTTTCATTTGATTTGTTGAATCCATAACTTTTTGAATTGTGTAATCTCCAATTATTGACATTGGTAACCGACCTAAAGAAATTTGATTATAATTTAATTCGTGACGATCATAAGTGGAAAGCTCATATTCTTCAGTCATCGATAAACAGTTTGTTGGACAATACTCGACACAGTTACCGCAAAATATACAGACACCAAAATCAATACTGTAATGAAGCAATTGTTTTTTCTTAATATCTTTTTCAAATTTCCAATCAACAATGGGAAGGTCTATTGGACATACGCGAACACATACTTCACAAGCAATACATTTATCAAATTCAAAGTGGATTCGACCACGAAAACGCTCTGATGTGATTGATTTTTCATAAGGATATTGAATAGTTACAGGTAAACGATTTGTATGGGATAAGGTAATTATGAAACTTTGTCCAATGTACCTTGCAGCTCGTATTGTTTGTTTGCCATAATTCATGAACCCAGTAACCATAGGTAACATATTTTATATATCCATGAATAAAATTTATGTTTCTTTCTCTTGGTTGAGATAAGTTATGAATATCTAATATTCATTCTTTTTTTCTCTTAATTTATTATTCTTATTTATAGTTTTATAGTTTATGGTGAAAAAAGTTGAAAAGAAGTTGTCAATAATAGATTACCTAGAGAAATAGGTAAAAGAAATTTCCATCCAAGATTTAATAATTGATCCATTCTCATCCTAGGTAAAGTCCATCTTGTTGTGATAGGAATGAACAGAAACAAATAAGCTTTAGCTAATGTAATAAAGATACTAATTGCTATTACAAAGACTCTAAACATTTTATTTATTCCAAAGAGTTCAGTAAGAGATATGTACGGAATAGAAAAATTCCACCCACCTAAGTAAAGAACTGTTACAAATAATGAAGAAACTAATAGATTTAGGTAAGAAGCAAGATAAAAGAACCCGTATTTTATACCTGAATATTCGGTTTGATAACCTGCTACTAATTCCTCCTCTGCTTCTGGTAAATCAAAAGGCAATCTTTCACATTCTGCTAGAGAAGACATTAGAAAAACTAGAAACCCTATGGGCTGACGCCACAGATTCCATCCCCCAAAACCATATTTGGACTGTGCCTCAATTATATCAACTGTACTTGAACTGTTAGATAATTATAGTCGATGATAACATCACTGCTCCCATCGCTATTCCAAAACCGTACATGAAACCTCAGTTTCATACGGCTCCTATATGGCCACAAAGAAATGTAAGGTAAGGACTAGTTCAGTATTATTGCTCTCCTTGGCTTGGACCTTAGGTAAATACAATCAATGTAAAGAGAAATTGGAGATTGGAGAGCCCTCAATTCGACCAATAAAATTCTGTCTGCTAGAATAAGAAAAAGCACTTCTGAATTGATCTCATCCCTTATAATGATATTATATTATAATGAAAAGAATCAAAAATTCTCTTTGTTCAGCAATAACTTAATCCTTCAATAAAATACTCGTTATATTCATAAATAGAAAGAATTGGGCATTAGTTAATGAATAATGATAAGAATTCCCATATGCATATGTATGAAGAAAGAAATATTTTCTTATTATTCCCATTTTATTCTTTTTTATTCTATTATTGTATTGCATTCTATTTGTCTTGTTCCTGTTCTTCTTTCTGAAAAAAAAAAGGGAAAGAAAATAAAGGATTAATTCGTTCTTGATAGTCATTTATTTAATCAGCAAATAGTAGCATACTCTAGATCGGAATCGTGGGGAAGTACTGCTTGATCATTTCTACCAATTTCAAGCCCTTATTATGATTCGTTTTATGCAAAGTTTTATGCAAAAATACCTTTTTTTGATACCTTACATTATTTCCATTACTCATCCTTTGCGTACTTTGGTGTTCCTAACTGCCCACTTCTTTTTGATAGATCCCCAGTATAGTAATAAATACAGTTGATCTTTTGCATCCGCTTCAAGATATGACGACTAATAAAAGAATCTCAATCTTGGGGTAAACAACTTATGTTTACTTCAATTTTCTTCTTGTACCTAGGGAATGAGATTCTTCTTGTTTTACTGCAAATTGAGAAGCAGTTTTGTTTCACTCATATAACTATCTGGTTTAACTCATCGAACTGAAATTTTTCATAAAAAAGATGAAGATATTTATTCAAGACATTCAATTTCTTTATTGAATTTAGAAACTTTATACTTTAATAAAGTAAGTATAAAGTAAGTGAAGATAAAGAAATTCATAAAAGAAATATTTCTTTTATTCTTTGATATTCATATTTACATATTGAATTCTATGAATTAGATTTCTATTTTATAGTATTGAAATCTCAATTCATTTTTTATCTATTTTCTAGAAAATAGATAAAAAAGAGTTCATGTTCCACCGAATCACACGTAGAGATATTGCTAACACACATAGAGTTAATGGTATTTCATAACTAATCGATTGAGCTGCAGCTCGTAGACCGCCTGAAAAGGAATACTTATTATTTGATCCATATCCTGACATAAGAAGACCAATGGGGACAATACTTGAAAAGGCAATCCATAAAAAAACACCTATACTGAGATCAGCTAAAACAAGGTGATATCCAAAAGGAATTACTAAATAACTTAGTAGAATTGATATAAACCCTATAGAGGGTCCGACCCTAAATAAACGAATATTACCTCTAGATGGAAGAAGATCCTCCTTCAAAAGTAGTTTGGTCCCATCCGCTAAAGCTTGAAGAATTCCTAACGGGCCGGCATATTCAGGTCCAATACGTTGTTGTATTGCTGCAGATATCTTTCTTTCTAACCACACAATGACTAATACCCCCATTGTGATTCCTAAGACAAGGATTAAAATGGGGACAAAAATCCATATGAATCCATAGACTTCTTTTAAGGATTCTAATCTATAAAAAGAATTAATAGTTTGTACTTCTGTCGTATCAATTATCATTTCAACGATCAACTTCTCCCATAATGATATCTATACTACCTAGTATCGTCATGATATCAGCCAATTTCATTCTTTTAACTAGCTGGGGAAGAATTTGCAAATTGATGAAACCGGGTGGACGAATTTTCCATCTCCAGGGGAAAACACTACTATCTCCTATTAAATAAATTCCTAATTCTCCTTTTGGGGCCTCTACCCTTACATAAAGTTCTTGTTTTAACAATTCAAAATTGGGTGAAAGTTTTTTAGTAATAAATCTATATTCAAAATTATTCCATTCGGAATCCTTTGTCCTATGAAAACGCCGGTTTTCTAAATTTTCATAAGGCCCTCCAGGAATTCCTTCTAGGGCCTGTTGAATGATTTTTATGGATTCTTGCATTTCACCGATTCTTACTAAATAACGAGCTAATGTATCGCCTTCTTTTTGCCATTTGACTTCCCAATCAAATTTATTGTAACACTCATAGCGATCAACTTTACGAAGATCCCATTGGATCCCAGAAGCTCGTAACATTGGTCCTGATAAACCCCAATTTATTGTCTCCTCCCCACCAATAATGCCCACTCCTTCAACTCGTTCCAAAAAGATGGGATTTCGCGTAATGAGCTTTTGATACTCAACAACTTCTGTTAAAAAATAATCACAGAAATCAAAACATTTATCTATCCAGCCATAAGGTAAATCCGCAGCTACTCCTCCGATGCGGAAATAATTATGCATCATCCGCATACCTGTGGCGGCTTCGAATAGATCATATATTAATTCCCTCTCTCTTAAAATATAGAAAAAGGGAGTCTGTGCACCAATATCGGCCATAAAAGGGCCAAGCCATAACAAATGGGAGGCTATACGGCTCAGCTCCAGCATAATAACTCTGATATAACTGGCCCTTTTAGGCACTTGAACACTTTCCAATCGTTCTGGTGCATTTACTGTTATTGCTTCTGTGAACATAGTAGCTAAATAATCCCAACGTGTTACATAAGGCAAATATTGTATAATTGTTCGGTTCTCCGCTATTTTTTCCATCCCTCTGTGTAAATAGCCCAATATAGGTTCACAGTCAATAACATCTTCACCATCCAGAGTAACGATCAGCCGAAGAACACCATGCATTGATGGGTGGTGAGGACCCATATTGACTATTATGAAATTCTTTCTTGTAGCCGGTACAGTCATATTTTTTTCCTTAATTCATTATTTCATGAAATTCTTAAAATGAAAAATCTAAAAAAAAAAGAATAACTGAACTAATAATAAGAAGAAAATAATGAAAAAAATAAAAAAGAACAAGGATAATAAGAATAAAATAATAAGAAACTCAAATAAGAAATTCAAATTTAATTAACGAGTTTTTGGTTCCCGAATATCTAACTGATCCATTAATTTCTTATAACGCACTTTCTTTTTCTTTGACAAATAAGTCAATAATCGTTGACGTTTTCCCAGAATTCTTCGTAGACCTCTTTGCGATAAAAAATCTCTTTTGTGCAATTCTAAATGTGAAGTAAGTCTCCGTATCTTACTGGTGAAATGGAATACTTGAAATTCAACAGACCCACTATTTTCTTCTTTTTCTTCTTGTGTAATAACTGAGATGAATGAATTTTTGACCATAAATTAAGATTTCTATCTTTCTTTTCTGTGAATTTTACGGATCAGGAAAAATAATAATATTTCTTATGTCAGTTATTTTCATCTAGTATACATCAAAATTGGATTTCATTCATATACTACTTTGTTTTTTCTTTATGTGGTTTATGTTTTTATGTTTTGTATATTTGATCCAAATATACAAAACATATATGTATTCACGAAAGAAAACAATTTCTTTTTACTTTAAATGATTCCGTTATTCCTAATGAAAATTGATACACTATGAAATCAGCATCATGTAGTAGAATGTTACACAGTGTATATGTTTCGACTTTCATCTATGAATCTACCAAATATGTTACACGATATGTAGGAAATCCACTATAGATTTTTTTCATTTTTCATTGGAATTGAATTCATTCTGTATTGTGAATACATATGTATTCTTGACATACTGAAACGACTGCTGTTATTGGTATCAAACCAATAGCGATTCATACAAGCTACATCTTCTAATCGAAAATTGGGCCAAAGAAACAATTTGAATTTCATGAAATCTTTTCTATCTGTATTAATATGTTTGTCCTCATTCAAAAATTGTCCACAGTTTCTTATTTTGTTTTCATTGCAAAATCTTGTATTTCTATCCACAACATGAAGATTCCGGGAATTGAAACAAATTCGAATTCGAAATTCTCTACGACGTCTGGGAGATAGAATATTTTCAGGAACAAGTAAATCATAATGATTCTTGTCTCCACTCAAAAATATGTTGCTGTGTCGTGCAATGGATTTTTCAAACCCCCCTTTCTCAATATATCTTTTTTTTGTGTATTTTTTCTTTGTTTGATGCTTTTTCTTATCGACCAATGAAATATCCATAGTTTGATATATAATAGATTTTCCTTTCCTTTGTATAGATAGACAAATTGGTTCAATAATAAATATTCCCTTTCTTATCAATTCTGCAAGAACTAGGTCCTTTTGAATCAGCATTTCATCTATATTTATTTCACCTCTTTGAATCGAAGATATAGCAATTTCCTTTGGATTTCTTAGTCTAAGTAGGAGACAATATATCCTGATATTTTTCATTATTTCTTTCTTCAAGGGATCAGCCCATCTTAGTTGAAAAAGTAAATATTTTTTCAAAAAAAAATCTAGTTCCATTTCATTCTTGCTCTTATATTGTTTATTTTTTAGAACCTTTTTCATTTCTAATCTTGCGTAATCTTCTTCAACAGTTTTTTGATTTTCTTTTTTGATTTTTCGTAGATTCCATACAAGATTTCCGTGGACCTGTTGTTCATTCTCTTCCTGCTTGGAATTTCCTAATTCACGATCTTTTTTTTTATTAGATGATTTCTTTGGATTTACGTTAATGCTTTTACTTTTTTCATTTATAGAAAAATTAAAAAAGAGTGATTTGATTGGGATGATCCAAGGTTTCATTTTATATACATCAAAAAGTAGCACAAATTCTGGGAAGAACCAAGTTTCTAGATTGGATATAGTATCATGATTTGATGCGGTATCATAGAACCTTTCTTTATTCATTCCCATGCAATCAAAAAAGTTTCTTTTTTGATTGCATGGTTTGATCTCTTGATGAATTGTAGGAAAAAAAAGATCTTTTTTTTCCATTTTTTTTAAATTCTTAATTTCAGTCTTAGTATCTTTCTGAATCTTGATACCAATATGTGTATCGGTCCAGATCTCAATGTTATTTATAAAACAAAGATGAAGAATTCTACAATCAAGATATTTTCTATCCAAATTTGTATTCCTATCAATAAGATATCCTTTTTCTAGATAATCATTACTAGGTATACTTACCAATACATAAAATGATTCAGGTTTCGATATATTAAAATGAGATGGAATTTCTTGGTCCCCGTTTATTTCTAATGTTGATCCAGAAATGTATAAATTAGGAAGGTTTATGTATTTATATGAGAAAAGATCATATCTGTAATGTTTTTTCCATTTGTCTTTTTGACTCATAAATGAATTTGCTGCATAGTCATTTTTTTTCATGGAATAAATAAATTGGTATTTTTGATAGAAATCCAATTGGTTTGATTCCTTGTTTTGAATCATACGATGTTTATTGATCCTATTTCGCCATTCTTTAGGTACTAATGGAGACCTTTTTTTTTGAGATAAATCGTATTGATAATAACCTTTTAACCAATTTTTCCATTCGTTCATTACATACGTATGAATTTTATTATGTGAGTTAAATATTCCATGTATCATACAATAGTCTTTTAAATTATCCTTAAAAAAAGGATAGCTCCCTTGATATTTAAGTACAGGTCTCGATTGATACTTATTAAGTAATTGGTTTTGTGATATTTTGTAAAAAACATATGCTTGGGACAGGGAAGATAAGTTCCAATAAGTATTGGAATTTTGATTGCTATTCGTAGTATTATCAGTATTTGAAAACGATTTTAATTTTTTTATAGTCAAAAGGAAATTCATTGTATTTTGATTTGTTTCATCAATTCCTTCTTGTTCTTGATTTATTTCATTGTTGTAAATGGATTTATTAAAGATCTTTTTTGTTGATTCAAAGAAAAGTTGTGCATTTATCTTCGAAACGGTAATGGTACATAGCAAAATATCTATGTATATTTTTTCAATGAATGATTTGATAAAGTAGTGTGATTTACGCATTAATCGGATATTTTTCCTTTTTAATATTTTCAAAATATGTTTCTGTGATCCCGATCCTTTATTATCAGAAATTAGAACTATTTCTTTTTTTTTCTTGTCTTTTGCGGTTTGTTCAATTTGATTCCTTATTTTGATTGTCTTATCAGAAAGATCTTTCATTCTTTTTTCTATTAGTGAATAATTTAACCAATTCATCGTTCGATTTAGAACGGACGATTCGCGAAGAATCTTATTATTTCTTTTGAAATCTTTTTTGTTTTCGTTCGGTTCATATACTTTTTCTTTCCTTAATTCAAATAAGAAAATTGGATTTACTTTCTCCAGTTTTTTCATTATTAGTTTGATAACTTGAACGACCCCTTTTGTTTTTTCTTTTCTAATTTTTAGAAAGGATTTTATTTTTTTATTTAAAGTTAAAGATTTTAAAACTTGTGAAAATTTCTTTTTCACCTTTTTTTTTCTTTTTTGGAGTTCTTTATAAATAGGTTCAAAAAAAAAAGGTCGTTTTCGGGGAGAACCAAAGGGAAGTTCCGCTTCCATTCCCCAGACTGTTAAAAAACAAAAATTTGTTTTTTTCTCTTTTTTTTTCATTAGATCTCTATGATGAGATTGTGCCTTATATTTTCTCCAAGGTTTTAGACAAAAAGGATATAGAATCTTTATCTGAATACCATCTATTAACCAATCTTGGGGAAATTCTGTTTCTGATAATTGAACACCATTATAGGTGCATTTAATATGGATTTCTCTATTCCATTCCTTAAAATCCTCGTCCCACTCGGGAATTTGGAATAATAACATACGGAAAAGGTTTTTGGCTATTATTAATGAAGGCAATAGAATGTATTTTCTAAGAAAAGATTGGGTTATTAACATCAAACTTCTTATTACTTGAGTAAATATAAAAGCATCCCAAGCTTCTGATATTTCTATCTGTTCGTTTTTATATCTTTTTTCCTCTTTCTCCTTTTCTTCTTTTTTATCGTCATTTTCAAAATAGGAAATTTTTAATTCTGATTCTTGTTCTCTGCCCATCCAATTCCTAAAAATTATATTCTTCATTTCGTTGATATCAAAAGACGAAAAAAAAGACATTTTGTCTAGACGATCCAAAAAAAGTGGGGAATGTACATTTACTTGAAAGAGGTCCCAAATAACTGTTTTACGTCTTTGAGCGCGCATGGATCCTTTGATTAGATTGCGACGAAAATCCGATTGTTGTGAGTAACGTATCAAAGCCACCTCTCCCTCTTCCATTTGATCATCGTTTTTATCATTGTTACTAGTATTCTGAATACTAGAAATAGAATTGGTATTCTGATCATTATCGTTATAAATTACCACAAGTTTGGCTCTTCTTGAATGAATCTCATGATCGTATTCCTCCAATTCTTCTTCATTTTCTTCTTCCTCTTCTTCCAAATTCTCGGTTAATTTGTATGACCATCGAGAAACCTTTTTACTGACTTCTTCTATTCTAATTCCAATAGATTCTTTTTTCATTGTTTTTTGATCTTTTGTATGTGTTGTAATTACATCAAATACAAATTGCAAATATTTTGCTTGACTTTCTGAATCAATTCCTTTTTCTTCTTTATCTTTAGAATTCAAAAATGATTGACGGTGGAGTTCTACGGAATCATTAATAAGTAGATCATGAATCTTATTTATAAAAAAAGATTCTACTAAATCTTCTGTATCTGTATAAGTATTCATGATTGCGCGTG